GCTTTACAACCGGAATAAGGAACCTGAGAATTCACCTACCTGTCGATGAAAAAATTGTATTTGAGAGGACCACCTGCTAGCGGATCAGAAAGATTTGTATGGAATGTCCTACTCCTGCCTGAGCTTTCCGATCAACCAATCCCCCATCCGTGTTAGGTAGGCCCAGGGATCACTGATTAGTCGAATGAGCCCCTCCCTCTGGCCTATCATTCATTGGTCGACCCGGCTGGCGGCTCCTGCATCTCCTGCGTCTCCATGGGGCCCCTTCCGCCAAGTTTGCTGCTAGGAGTCCCTCTAGTAGAATCAATAATCAATAGAAGTTGACTGACCTGGCTCTTCAATCGACGATCTACTGCTCCCTCTTAGTTGCAGATGCCCATGCTTTGATTCGAAACCCCTAGCCAGTGATGAATCCCCAGGAAGATCGGAGTCTGGAATTCCTCCTCCCTTCGGTCCAGATATTTTAGAACCCGTCCCAGCAACGAAGACCTTCCTACTGCAAGGTGAGGCTCTGCCCTTCCCCTAGAACCCACTCCGGGTCGGAGGAGCAGCTAGTCCAACTTCTTGAGCAGCCGAGATATTGAACAACGAACATTTGATTGAATTCCTTGCCTCACCCTGAGATGAGAGGGAAGGTCGATGTTTGACTCGAATCCTGGACCTGATCTTTCATCCTACACCGGTGAATGATGCGATGGGGGAAGTTCTTTTTCATGTCGGTTGGCCCAGTCGAGGCTCGTCCATGCCCAATCCCAATTTCAAACCTTCGATCTGCCTCTAGCTCTATAAAAAACCCGTCTTCCCCAGTCCCTGAAAGCCCTCCTGGGCCTAGCCCTCTTTCCTCTTTCTCCACTCGAGTCTGGAGTTCAGCGGCTTTCATCGTTGACGAACACCTGCGCTAATAAGACAAAACAAAGAAGTGGGGAGTCTATGCCTTGAATGAATCAGTAACAACGGATTAGTGAAATGAGGGAAAAAGAGGGGGAATGGCCTCTCAATCATGGGTGGACCTGGACTTGAACCGGTCACGGAGCTCTCAACTGAGTTGTTTAGGTTCTGGAATTCCATCTCTAGTTGGGGGTTTCGGTTCGAAGGTTTGAAATTGTGGTGCGGGTTCATCTCTCTCGACCTGTTCAGGTTCAAGGGAAGGGTGATCGAGGGGACCAAGACTTTAGATCTCTTCTCTATGGCGGGAGGTTTCTTTCGTATCCAGAGTTTGTTGGGGAGGCCAGATAAAGACGGATTGGATCGAGAGGCGATGCCTATGCCTCTTCTTCATCGATAGGATTCCCATCATTTGCAGTCTCCGGCGAAGGAGACAGGGGCGAGGTACCGAACATGTTCTATCCTCAACCTCCATCCGTCATTAGTAATCTCAATCCGCTTTTCCTATTCACTAGTACACTGCGCGCTACAACTAGCAGCCTGCGGAAGCTAGCGCGCTAGCTAGCTACTCATAGTTATAGCACTTGGAAGCCAGCTTCAAAACTACAGCGCGCAACGGCGGAAAAGCTTTCTCTTTATGGTGTAGTGTAGTCAGCTGCTTGCTGCTCGTGGAGTGCTTATGCACTCCACTCGTTACCACTAAACGACGAAGCCTGGAGCGGAAGGAGGGACTTGAACCCTCAACCTCAGCCTTGGCAAGGCTATGCTCTACCATTAAGCTATTTCCGCCAGCGGGGCAACGTCAAGTAGCGAAGCACTACTGAGCAATTCACGTATCACTTGATACGAGACGGACGACTTCTGTTTTTCCGCCAGACCACACTCTTGACCTCCGATCGAGCTACGAGCACGAGTGGGTAGGCGGCTGGGGGGGGGCTGGGCTGAGAAGGAAGGGGGGACCTACCTTGATTTTTGCTTCGCGCCAGATGAGATGATGATTAGTGGGTCAGGGGAGGTGTGTGTGCTCTTTATCACTAAAGGGGCGGGCTGGCTGGGCTGCCTTTTCAATAAATCTCCGGCCGCTCAGTGCCACTATTGGTGCGATAAGTAAGGAGTCTTGGTCTCGAGTTGAGCTGGGGCGTCATTTCATTCTCGTAACGGGAGTGAGTGCACCGCAAGACCAGACAAGTTGCTCCCTCGCCGCGGCGGCATCTGTCTTTGAAGTTCAGTCATTTCCTAAGACGGCTCCTCTTATTCTACGATAATCCAAGCAGCAGCTCCAAGAGTCTGCTCGGAACCGGTCGATTCCTGAGCCATTCGTTCTCCCCTCTCGGTTGGCGTTTGCCAGCCACTAGAGCAAGTAAGAGAACCTAGAGTTCATGAACTTAAAGAACCGATGATTTTGACCGGATTGTACACCCGGCTATGTATATGGATGTACATAAAGAAGGGACATCTCTCTCTCTCGACGGGGAAGAAGCTGCAGCGGCACCTCACGAACTTCTGACTGGGGCAGCACCATCCTATAGTATAGGCATTTTCTAGTGTTTGGATGCACGTGTTTTGTTCATATTCCTGCGCAGTTCAGAGAGCAATTGTCCCCCAAGGCAACCACTTCTGTCTTTCTTGGATATGCTCAGTCTGGGTATAGATGCTATGACGTGAAATCCAAGAGACTCGATGTATCCTTGAATGTTCTCTTTACTGATATCGCCTCATATTCTCCTTAACCTAATTCATCGGCCCCGGGGGAGAATGGTGATGGAGATGTATTGCGGCCTTCTCCTGTTCATCAACTCGAACCTCATTCTTCTGCAGTTGATGTTACGGATCAGCCTCACTCTTCAGGCCAGCAGCTTTGCCCAGCATCTTCTGCCGATTGTCAGCCTGTTCAGCTGACCTCAGAGGATTCCAGTCACCCGGCACAGCATGTTTATTCTCGGCGGCGATTACAGTCTGTTTCCCAGGGTCAGACTACTCCAGAAGATCAGCAGTCTACCCCAGTAGCTTCCCTTCCAGTCGCTTCCTCAGATTCTGGATCCGGTTCGTCGATCCTCTCAAGTTTCTTATCTCGTTGAAGGATTTTTGTCTTATCTTATGAATCGTTTTCCCCGAGCTTACCTCATGTCAGTTCAATCTTATCATGAACCTGAATCATTTGCTGAAGCCTCCAATCATTCTTGCTGGAGAGATGCTATGCAGGAAGAAATCAATGCCCAGGAAAAAAAGAATAATTAGGACTTAGTTAGTCTCATTGCCTGCAGGGAAACAAGCCATTGGCTGCAAGTGGATTTACAAGATCAAGCATAAAGGGCTTGGTAGAGAGATACAAAGCTAGATTAGTAGCTACGGGATTCCCGCATTGGGAATGAGTCGAAACTGAGGCAATGAAATTGTTGCCCCAGGTTGCTAAAATGACCACCATTCGTGCGTGTCATTCTTGCCTTGGCTGCAATCAAAAAGTGGCCCTTATTTAAACTTGACGTGAAGAATGCCTTTCTCCACGGAGATCCGCAAGAATCAGTTTCTATTCAGCCTCCTCCAACTCCAGGCTTCTCTTCTCCCAGGAATCCTAACTTGGTATGCAAGCTCAAGAAAGCTCTCTATGGGCTAAAGCAGGCACCAAGAGCTTGGTTTGAAAGGTGCAGCAGAGCAGTTGAAGGTTTGGTACCCAGGTATGTCGAATCGCTTGACGGAACTACATCTGAAGAATCATGACTACACCACACCTGACGGAACTTGACTACACTACATTTGAAAGAAAGCACAGTCCTCCTGTGTGACTGAAAGCTACATTGGAACGGGGGAGTACTACATGAAACCTTCATGCTTCGGCCCCCCGGGCCGGAGTTTGCTGGCTTCAGAATACTTGTTTTCTTTTTTTTTTTTTACTTCAAAAATCTTTTCTTCCAGCCCATAAAACTGAGGATAATCTCTTTTGGCAGCTCAATCCTCACGGTCAAAATTCTGCCAATTCTGCCTAAAAATCTCTTCAGGTGATCAAGAGGGCCCCCTTTTTCAGTAGATGAGATTAGGATGAAAGGTATTATCTCAACGCTTCTTTTCTCTGGCTTGCTCTTCCAAATCTAATTTTTGCCTGCGGTAATGTAATCGGGATTTCATCTCCTAAATTCTTTTTTTTTCTATGAAAGCAGGAAAGTGTTGTTCGAAATTCTGCCTTTTTCCATGAGATTTTCTAGAAGCACTTCTGCAACCTTCTCTCTTTCAATTGGTGTTTCCCTTGGCGCGATTTTGGAAGCTGAGAATGAAGGCCTTCCTTAGAAGTTGTCGCTCAATCGAAAGGATATAACACATACGAAACCTTAGCTTCGCTGACTTTATGAGGTATAACCTTCGCCACGACATTAGTGGCTTAGCTCTTCGCACTTCCCGCAGGAACGAGCGGATAGCGAAATGTTGGCTCTGCGATCGACATGTGGACTTACGGACCGGACCTGTGCCTTTCTGTGCTTGAAGGGCACAGGGGCAGACCCCAACCTCTGGATTTCGGTCATGTGCCTTGGTCCCCGAACCATTGGGCCCTTGATGTTGGGAGGAAGAGGTTGGCTTTGCCAACGCAGTCCGCGCGGTACGGAAGATTGGTTCGCTCCGCAAAGCTGAGCTTTTCGGTTCGCTCCCCCTATGTAGTCTGCCTCCTTTCTCTTGATGGAATATAACAATGCCCGAGCTCCAGCTTTGCTTGCGTTCTTCACCGGCGTTCGCCGGATGTATCACTCATCCCGCTCCTAAGGTAAGGAGTCTTCTGTGTGTTAAAATCTTTACGGGAATGAATCGCATATGTTGGTTGAGAATTGCTCGGGAATTCATTGAGAGTTACTTTGCCAGGTTCTAGGGGGGCTACTCCTCTTTTTTGTCGATCGAGCCGCTCTCCCTCATTCCACTCGTCCAGCCCTCTTCACGAACTTGTACAATCGATGCCACAGAGATAGCCAACTCTATTATCGAAGAAATAGGGAAACGGGCGACGATTTGGCACCAGATATCCGGAGGTGTGGAAAGAGCAGCTGTGAGAAGCGGAAAAACCATCAAAAAACGACGATTGTTCGTGGAGGTTTCCACAGAAAGACCCCTTGGTTCTGGCAAACGGATCACAA